TTGCCATATTTTATCATCTCGTAAATATGAGTCAGAGATATATGGATATATCCATTTCATGTCAAAACAGATTATTTATTTGTACATCGGCTCTTATGGCAAGTCTGATTATCCCTGTCTTTGTTTATGTCTCGGGTTGGAACAAATTACTATAATTCGTCCCCGCCTACGGATTAGTCGACATTTTTCACAAATTTTACGAACGGAAGCTCTTATTTTCATATTTCTCATTCCTTACCTTAATTCTGAATCTATTTCTTGGAAGAAAATAAGTTTCTTGAAATTTTTCATCTCGAATTATATTCCCACGAAAAGAATGGTGAAGTTGAAAACCTAATCCTTCAAATCTTTGTTGTGTAGTCGATAAATTATACGCCCTTTGGTTAAATCATAAGGACTTACTTCAATTTTTACTCTATCTCCTGGCAGTATCCGTATAAAACTATGTTGGATCTTTCCTGAAACAGAATTTAGAATCAGATATAAACGAACCCGGAACAGACCGTTGGTAAGCGATTCAGTAATTAAAGCTTCATGACTCCATTTTGGTTCTTAAAGTTCCCTTGAGGTATCAACTAATGAGAAAGATATTAGACAACCCCCCCCCCTTTTTTTCTTTTCTTCTTCACAAATAGGAAGTTTAGAATCCAATTTGGATATTATAAAGGATTACCAGATATAACACAAAATTTCTCCACCTATTCCTTCTAGTCGAGCCTCTCGGTCTGTCATTATACCTCGAGAAGTAGAAAGAATTACAATCCCCATTCCACCTAAAATTCGCGGAATTCGTTGATAATTAGAATAGATTCGTAGACCAGGTCGACTAATTCGTTTTAAATTTAAAATCTTTCTATAGGGTCTTTTCCTATTCCTTCTATGTCGCAGGGTTAAAACTAAAAAATATTTGTTGTTTTCTCGATGTTTCCTCACGTTTTCGATAAAACCCTCTCGTAAAAGTATTTGAACAATATTTTCGGTAATATTAGTAGATGCTATTCGAACCACCCTTTTTCGATCCATATCAGCATTTCGTATAGAAGTTATTATCTCAGCAATAGTGTCCCTGCCCATGATGAACTAAAATTATTGGGGTCTCCAAATTTGATATAATCAACGTGTTTTTTACTTATTTTTTTTTGAATATGATATGAATTATTAAAGATATATGCGTGAGACACAATCTACTAATTAATTTAATCTATTTCTTTCAAATACCCCAATAGAAACAGATCACAATTTCATTTTATAATACCTCAGGAGCTAATGAAACTATTTTAGTAAAATTTAATTCTCTCAATTCCCGGGCGATTGCACCAAAAATTCGAGTTCCTTTTGGATTTCCTTCTTGATCAATAACAACTGCAGCATTGTCATCATATCGTATTATCATCCCGTTGTCACGTTTGAGTTCTTTACAGGTACGCACAATTACAGCTCTGACTACTTCTGATCTTTCTAGGGGCATATTTGGTACTGCTTCTTTGATCACAGCAACAATAACGTCACCAATATGAGCATATCGACGATTGCTAGCTCCTATGATTCGAATACACATCAATTCTCGAGCCCCGCTATTATCCGCTACATTTAAATGGGTCTGAGGTTGAATCATTTTTTTAATCCGTTCTTTGAATGCAAAGGGCGAAGAAAAAAAAGAAATATTTTTGTCCAAAAAAAAATAAATATGCGGTTTTGTTTCATATCTAAGAGCCCTTTCTACATTTTTTTATATTACATTACGAAATAATGAATTGAGTTCGTATAGGCATTTTGGATGCTGCTAGTGAAATAGCCCTTCTGGCTATATTTTCTGTTACTCCACCCATTTCATAAAGTATTCGCCCCGGTTTAACAACAGCTACCCAATATTCAGGGGATCCTTTTCCTGAACCCATACGTGTTTCTGCGGGTCTTAGTGTAACTGGTTTGTCTGGAAATATACGTACCCATATTTTTCCACCACGACGCGCATTTCGTGTCATTGCTCGTCGGCCTGCTTCTATTTGTCGAGATGTAATCCAAGCAGGTTCAAGTGCCTGAAGAGCATATTTACCGAAAGAAATATTATTACCTCGATAAGATATTCCCTTCATTCTTCCTCTATGTTGTTTACGGAATCTGGTTCTTTTGGGGTTATAGTTGATGGTTGTTTATGAATTCCATCTCTACTACAGAACCGGACGTGAGAGTTTCTTCTCATCCAGCTCCTCGCGAATAAAAGGATTCCAAAAAATTAAATTTGAATTAAGCTAGAATAGTCAATCTTAAGTTTTGTATATCTTGTTTGAATAGATAACTCAACTTTTTAGTTTTATAAATATAAAATATAAAAAAATTGTATTATTATACCAAATCCTTATTTTTTTCTTTATTGTATTGTCCTAAATTTTGCAATAAAAAAAGTTTTCGCGGGCGAATATTTACTCTTTCAATCCCTATTTCATTTGTAGGGTTAACTCGTGACTTCTCAGATCTCAGAATACATGAATTAATCTCT